ATAATCATATTAATAGTTGCATTGACAGTTATCTTCAATCTCAAATCTGTATGGATACGCCTATTGTAAGTGATAGTAGTGATAGTTACATTTCTAGATACGTTTTTGATAAACGGAGAACTAGTAATGCAAGTAGTGAAAGCGGGGGGTCCGGTATACGAACCCACTCGAAGAGTAGTGATTTAACTCTACGAGAAAGGTCTAATGATCTCGATGCAACTCAAAAATACAGGCATTTGTGGGTTCAATGCGAAAATTGTTATGGATTAAATTATAAGAAATTTTTGAAATCAAAAATGAATATTTGTGAACAATGTGGATATCATTTGAAAATGAGTAGTTCAGAAAGAATCGAACTTTCGATTGATCCTGGTACTTGGGATCCTATGGATGAAGACATGGTATCTCTGGATCCCATTGGATTTCATTCGGAGGAAGAGCCTTATAAAGATCGTATTGATTCTTATCAAAGAAAGACGGGATTAACTGAGGCTGTTCAAACAGGCGTAGGTCAACTAAATGGTATTCCTGTAGCAATTGGGGTTATGGATTTTCAGTTTATGGGAGGTAGTATGGGATCCGTAGTTGGGGAGAAAATCACCCGTTTGATTGAGTACGCTACCAATCAATTTCTACCTCTTATTATAGTATGTGCTTCGGGGGGGGCGCGCATGCAAGAAGGAAGTTTGAGCTTGATGCAAATGGCTAAAATATCGTCTGCCTTATATGATTATCAATCAAATAAAAAGTTATTTTATGTACCAATTCTTACATCTCCTACTACCGGTGGGGTAACAGCTAGTTTTGGTATGTTGGGAGATATCATTATTGCCGAACCCAATTCCTACATTGCATTTGCGGGTAAAAGAGTCATTGAACAAACATTGAATAAAACAGTACCCGAAGGTTCACAAGCGGCTGAATATTTATTCCAGAAGGGCTTATTCGACCTAATCGTACCGCGTAATCTTTTAAAAATCGTTCTTAGTGAGTTATTTAAGCTCCACGCCTTCTTTCCTTTGAATTCAAATTCAATCAAGTAGAGTGCACGAAGTTCAATTATTTGATTTGTAGGAAACAAGTAGTTAGCTTATCAGACTCAAAGTAAACAAGAATGTAGTTTTCTTGGGTGACCTAAGATCTAATTGTAGAAAGAATCAAAAGTTGCGGATAACTCTTTTTTTTACCTAGCTTCCCGATTACTAATTAAGAAGTCGCTAGCAATTGAACAAGATAAAAGGGTGAGTTGCTCCTTTCGTGAAATTCGGTAAAAAAAAACGAATAACGAATTTTGTCTTACGTATATAATCAAATTCAAATATCGAAAAGATAGATATATCGTTTTTTATCTTTCTTCATCTCCTGAGAATAGAATTCGAATATGTAAATGAGTAAATGAGTCATATCATAAAAGATAGTGTAATAAAGCATCAATTTCCATCTTTCGCTAATTTGTAAGAAACTCTTTCTTTATTAAATTAGAAGACAAGAACAAGACACAAAGAAATGAAGAAAAATAATAAAGTTGATTGTCATACGTATCTTTCATATAGAAGACTAAGTCCATTTATTTAGTTCTACATTCCGTGGACTTATTCTATATATCCACTATAGATACTTATCTATTTACTTATATATTTATATTATATTTACTATTTATATTATATTTACTAAGAATTTTCAAACGGAATTAATTAGTATTATTGCATTAATTGATAATAACTACTACGAACTACAAATTCAGAATAATTACAATTCTTAATTATAATTATTATAAAATTATAAATAAAAAAATATTCAAAAAAAAAAAAAATAACAGGTGCAAATAGTCAATCGAGGTACCCCATTTTATGACAACTTTCAATTTTCCCTCCATTTTTGTGCCTTTAGTAGGCCTAGTATTTCCGGCAATTGCAATGGCTTCTTTATTTCTTCATGTTCAAAAAAACAAGATTGTTTAGATCTGAGGGGACCCAATCTCAGCCGTTTTTTTGAAACTTAGACTTGTAGCATAACACAGATATTTATTTCGGGAAATGAAATATGGTCTAACATGTGATTTCCGCCGAAAAAAAAGCTCTTATGCCTGCAGAAAATGATCTATAGGTAAATGAATTCTAGCTAGTTTCAAATAGATCAGTATCACCGGATGCCTAAAATGTGTAAAGTTGGTGGATCTGTATGTATATCAATATCTATATTGGGATCATATGAAGGGTATGTTATTATTATTTTAGATCGAGCCAATTTGATGAATTACTCCTTACTAAAGGTTCACTTCAAACTAGTACTAGTTCACATCAAACTAGTGCTAGTTGATGAGAGTTCCTTCGGAACCAAAAAAGGCAAATTTGGGGTATTCTCCCAATTCCAATAAAATGAAATTAGATCAAGTATGAGTTGGCGATCAGAACATATATGGATAGAACTTATAACGGGGTCTCGAAAACTAAGTAATTTTTGCTGGGCCCTTATCGTTTTTTTAGGTTCATTAGGATTC